ATAGTCTGGATCATGCCACATCACTTATTCTACTGGATCTTACAGAGCCTATTCATGCACGGCACAATTTGGGTCTAATCATAGAAAAAATTCTCCTCAAGTGAACCAGCCTATCCTCGTATGGGGCTTACACGGTGGTTGGAACGGAGACACATTTGGCTGTAAATTACAATGCGGCAGATAAAATCATATATCCGCGCGGGCTAATCAATAGTTCAAGTCACACACTCCCATAATCCATCTTCTCTTCGGAGAATCCACTTCAACTATTCGGAGCAAATACAAATAACTAATACAATATTGCGGAGTTGAAGGGAAATATCCAAACACATGTCCTATTCTTTTCAATAATCCATATTTGTAGCAATGAAATACTATTGTTCCTCCCCAAAATGCTCGATGATTTATTACATTACAAATATCTATGATCCGCCCTCTCTATAAAGGACCAGAAATACCTTGCTTACGTATCATTAGGAAGTGCATTAACATAAATACGGCAGTAAGAAGAGGTAATACAAAAGTGTGTAAACTATAAAAACGAGTCAAAGTAGATTGACCCACACTAGCACTTCCGCGTAATAACTCGACCAGGGGTGATCCTATTACAGGAATAGCGTCAGGTACGCCGGTCACGATTTTTACTGCCCAATAACCAATTTGGTCCCAAGGTAAGGAATAACCAGTTACACCAAAAGATGCGGTCAATACAGCTAGAACCACACCCGTAACCCAAGTTAATTCGCGGGGTTTTTTAAATCCGCCAGTGAGATACACACGAAATACATGCAGGATCATCATTAGGACCATCATACTCGCCGACCATCGATGAACTGATCGGATTAACCAACCAAAGTTAGCTTCAGTCATTATGTATTGAACCGAGGTAAAAGCCTCGGTAACGGTTGGACGATAGTAAAAAGTCATGGCAAACCCCGTAGCTACTTGTACTAAAAAACAAGTAAGCGTAATCCCTCCCAGACAATAAAATATGTTGACATGAGGAGGAACATATTTACTAGTTATATCATCTGCAATCGCCTGAATTTCGAGACGCTCTTCGAACCAATCATATACTTTATTGAGATAGGTAAACCAAGGGAACTCCCCCTCTGAGAACCGTATATGAGAATTTCATCTCGTACAGCTCAAGCAAAAACACCCCAATACTGGTTGCAACGGATAAGTAATAGGAAGTTTGAAACATCTTCTTAGTACCCTATTCAATCTTCTCTGAAAATACGAAGGACAAAAAAACCCGAAGCTCTTCTTTGTTTTGTGATGATAATGCCAAAATATCAAGTCAGCGCATCCGTCTTTATGTTGATCATTACAGGCCTCTTGAATTTTCTCTGTCTCTATTTTCTTTTTTTTTTTTTGAATTTAGAATTCTTTTTTTGTATAATTAGAATATTGATCTTTTTTTGTATAATTATAATATTGAATAATATTGATAGGAATTCTCTTGTTGAGACCCTATGAGTCGATTGAAACCTCAGATTCATAATAGAACCACGATGATTGAATAAAGCCCCAAGCTAAGCAAAGCACAAGGGTTCTCTGAGTAAGAACCCTTTTATCATCACTTATTCAATGAATAGATGAAATGACTCAAAATCCAGAGAAACTTTTGTCCGTCGGTCAAAAATAGCAAACCAATAAGCATAAAAAGAATTTTGAACGAAGAAAAACCCCTTGATCTATAACTAGAATAGAATTCTAAATGAAAATGAAATCTTTTTCATTGAAATTTTTTTTGAGTCCGGTCGCGAGGTCTGAATAGTAGGTATGAATCATAGTTCAAATATTTCTTTTCTTGATCTATTTCATTCCATATATTCCGTGCTCCAGATACTAGAATGAATATCCGACGAGGCAGAACCCATCTATCTCAAGATGACAGACCCATTCTCTGTACTATCAATAGGATCAATTCTAACAAGCCACACACTCATATTCCGGAAATACCGAAACAAAGGAATTCCACGGTCGAACTCCCAGAATGACCTATAAATCCCAGTCCTAAGTGATTCGTTTTGGATTGAAAAGCCCGGACTTCATGATTCTTATAGACCTAATTCATCGAAATTCCATCCAGTAAAACGGAAGAGTTATAAATCTCCAAAATAATAGATAGGAATACCGCAAATAGAGCCATTGCGACACCCATCAAAGGGGTAGTTCCCCATCCAGGAGCTACTTTACCATATTCCGAATTCAACGGTTTCAATAAACTTCCTAGACCAGTTTGTCTTGGTCTTGGACCAGATCTAGAATTACTCTCAACGGTTTGTGTAGCCATAAATCCTATTGCATTGATTGAGATCTGTTGACTTTGTATACCATTCCGTTGTAAATAAACGATCTTATCATAGATCCATTGTGGTCTTGAAATTATATAATAATGGAAACAGCAACCCTAGTCGCCATCTTTCTATCTGGTTTACTTGTAAGTTTTACCGGGTACGCCTTATATACCGCTTTTGGGCAACCCTCTCAACAACTAAGAGATCCATTCGAGGAACACGGGGACTAATTGAAGTAAAGTAACAAGCCTCCCATATTGGGAGGCTTGTTACTTTACTTCAATTGAGATACTAAAAAATCATTTTACCCTTTTAGTTGGAACCTTAGGTGGTTCTCGAAAAAAAATAGCGAAAAAAATGATTCCTAGAGTCGAGACTAAGAGGAATGTATAAACCAATGCTTCCATAAATCCGATCGTGGTTTACAATTATAGCTTCCACACCTGTTCATTTGGGATCATCTCCCAGATAAAGAAAAGACAAGAGTCAAAGAAAAAGCGGCGATTCAAATCAAGATTTCTCTGGTAACCCATGTAAAAGTGAAATCATAAAAATCCAATAGCGGTGAAAAATACCAGATCAATGTTAGATCAGACGACTTGCCTTCTTGTAGTTGGATCTCCAAGTTTTTGGAATGCTCCAAATTCCACTTGAGCATCTAAATCTGGGTCAATACCAGCAAAAACATCTCTGAACAAGGTTCTAGCACCATGCCAAATGTGTCCGAAAAAGAAGAGCAAAGCAAACGAAGCATGCCCAAAAGTGAACCAACCTCTCGGACTGCTACGAAAAACACCATCGGATTTCAAAGTAGCACGATCTAATTCAAAAATTTCACCTAATTGAGCACGTCTTGCATATTTTTTCACAGTTGTAGGATCACTATAACTGACTCCATTAAGTTCGCCACCATAGAACTCAACAGTTACTCCCACTTGCTCGACACTATACTTGGATTCTGCCCTTCTAAAAGGAACATCGGCTCTCACAATTCCGTCTCCATCTACCAAAACGACTGGAAATGTTTCAAAAAAGGTAGGCATACGACGTACAAAAAGCTCGCGCCCCTCTTTATCTCTAAAGATAGGATGTCCTAACCATCCAACAGCGATTCCATCCCCGTTGTCCATTGAGCCCGCTCTGAATAATCCCCCTTTTGCTGGATTATTGCCGATATAATCATAAAAAGCTAATTTTTCGGGAATTTTAGACCAAGCTTCTGCTAAACTCTGATTTTCGGCTAGTCCGGCACCAACCCTTCGATATATTTCTTGCTGGAAGTATCCCTGATCCCATTGATAACGAGTGGGACCAAACAATTCGATGGGGGTAGTTGCTGAACCATACCACATAGTTCCAGCAACTACAAAAGCTGCAAAAAAGACAGCAGCGATACTACTGGAAAGGACAGTTTCAATATTACCCATACGTAATCCTTTGTATAGGCGTTGGGGCGGACGGACACTAAGATGAAATAGGCCCGCTAATATGCCCAACGTCCCTGCTGCAATATGATGAGAGGCTATGCCTCCCGGAATAAAAGGATCAAAACCTTCTACGCCCCACGTAGGACTTACAGACTGTACTTTTCCAGTTAGTCCATAAGGATCGGACACCCATATTCCAGGACCATACAAGCCTGTTACATGAAATGCACCAAACCCAAAGCAAGCTAACCCTGAGAGAAATAAATGAATTCCAAAAATCTTGGGCAAATCCAAAGAAGGTTTTCCTGTACGTTCATCGCGGAATATTTCTAGATCCCAATACACCCAATGCCAAATAGCTGCCAAGAAGCACAAGCCAGAAAACACAATATGTGCCCCGGCCACACCTTCGTAACTCCAAATACCCGGATTTGTTACAGCCCCTCCTGTGATACTCCAACCACCCCAAGAATTGGTTATTCCTAAACGAGTCATGAAGGGTATAACGAACATACCCTGTCTCCACATTGGATCAAGAACGGGGTCAGAGGGATCAAAAACTGCTAATTCATATAGAGCCATTGAACCAGCCCAACCGGAAACTAGAGCTGTATGCATTATATGGACAGCAAGCAACCGACCGGGATCATTCAATACGACGGTATGAACACGATACCAAGGCAAACCCATGAAAATACCCCTTTGGAAAATAGACACTATGTAACTTTATCACATTGGAAAAGACTATGCTATATACTTACGCTTTTTAGTGGATTATTTCGCAGCAAGGGTTCATATTTTATTCCATTTTGTTGGTAAGGTAATAATGGAACAATTCTGTTCGTAGGAACAAAGAAAAGCAGATCTATTCTATACCCGATAAGTACCAATACGCAATGGGGGGATTCGTCCCATTTTCTATGAGCGAATGCATAGAAACTTGTTCATCGTTCGAATGGACCGACCCATTTGTAAGACTTTTCCTTTATCCATTTCGTTTTCTTTTCAATCTTATGAAAACAATAAACTCATTGTTACGTTTCCACATCTCCACATCAACATTGTTACGTTTCCACATCAAAGTGAAATCTAATCCTTAACCCTTTTGTCTTTCATTTGATGCCTATTGGTGTTCCAAAAGTACCCTTTCGGAGTCCGGGAGAGGAGGATGCAGTTTGGGTTGACGTATAGTGCGACTTGTCAGACATATTGGGTCATATGGGATTTCCCCGTTCTCTCCCCCGATCGAGATACCCCCGCTTCGCCAAAAAAATTGATTGAACCATCAAGAATTTGGAGCGCGAAGTGCAATTAGATCAATTTTTGAGGATCAATTCAATATCAATATTATCAATTATAAGAATTTATGGTTGGCTTGATTGGACCAATAAAATGAAGTATCCAGGCTCCGTTTAGAAAATAATACTCAATTGTTAATATGGGTATGATTTATGATTACCACTTGTATCATACATAAACGATTCCTAATTTATAACAAATGAGCGATCTCAAACTGCCAATCAATGAAAAAAAAGAATATGATAACTACATCAAATATTTGGCGGAAGGAAGACATGAAAGGAATTGAAAAAAAAAAAGTCGTATCAAAAAAAGCGGTATTGGGATCATTTGTCCTATATGTACAAATCAAAATCGGTTGGATCTTTACCCGGAGTAGAGCATAAACCTAAAAAAAAAGGAAATTGAAAAGGCCCATTCAGGAACAAGAAAATTACATCGTAATTTAATTTGGAGATGAAACAATGCATCAATGAGAGGTTAATTTGATAGGTTTATAGAAGGTATAAAAGTCCTTTTATAATTTATAAATTTATAAATAAATATAAAAAAGAGAGAGCCGACACATTGATTCTTTCTTTTTTTTTTGCAATTTTTTTGAACCGTATGCATTAAAAGGTGCGTGTACGGTTCCTAAGGGATAAAATTTTGTCCTAATCAACCGACTTCATCGAGAAAGATTACTTTTTTTAGGCCAAGAAGTTGATAGTGAGATCTCGAACCAACTTATTGCGCTCATGGTCTATCTCAGTATAGAGGATGAGACCAGGGATCTTTATTTGTTTATAAACTCGCCCGGTGGATGGGTAATACCCGGAGTAGCAATTTATGATACTATGCAATTTGTGCCACCAGATGTACATACAATATGCATGGGATTAGCCGCTTCAATGGGATCTTTCATTCTGGTCGGAGGAGAAATTACCAAACGTCTAGCATTCCCTCACGCTTGGCGCCAATGAGTTTTTATTTGAGAGAAAAAAGAAGACTATGCCTTCGCCATATGGAATATGAATAAGAATATTGAGTAATAATAGCATGGCACTTCGAGTTCGGTATGAGCAAACCTTTATTGTTTTTCATAACATGAGATTCTGTATCGGGAGAGTAGTATGAGACAAAAGATATTTCCGATTTATCTTATCTATCGGGAGTTCGTTTCAGCGTCACAATTTTTTTGTTTTCACACCAGAATTCTTTTTCCAATATTTATATTATCAAAGCATACTAAACTGAAAAAAAAAAACAAGAGAATTTTTGCCTTCTTCGATCGAATCAAAAAAAAAAACTTTGGGATTGCTGAATCACAGACGAGATAAATTCTAAATTCAATATAGAAAGCAACGGAACCCTCATAGTATTTTTTAACTCTACCGAAAGGAAGGGTGGTAAATGGATCATTTAATGATCTGGATCTGATAGATCCTAGTTATCTTTTTTCGCGATGGAAGGGAAAAAAAAAAAAGTAAATTCCATTGTGGAGCCGTATGCAATGCACAAAAAATGCCTGTACGGTTGTTCAATTATATAATTATATAATAGAAATATAATTTCTATTTTCTTCTTCTTGTTATTATTTATCTTATCTCTTTCCTTCGCCCGATCGTACAAGATAGAGGATAGAGGAACCTTTCATTATATTATGTTATATCATCAGGGTAATGATCCACCAACCTGCTAGCTCTTTTTATGAGGCCCAAACAGGAGAATTTGTCCTAGAAGCGGAAGAACTGCTGAAACTCCGCGAAACCCTCACAAGAGTTTATGTACAAAGAACAGGCAACCCCTTATGGGTTGTATCCGAAGACATGGAAAGGGATGTTTTTATGTCAGCAACAGAAGCCCAAGCTCATGGAATTGTTGATCTTGTAGCAGTCGAAAATACTGGGGATCTTGTATAAATCTTTTATTCCATTTCATTTCAAATCATAATTCGAACGAACTGAACTGCGATTTTAGATTTTCGGGTTAAAATGAAATGAAATATTAAATAGAATAGTAGAATAGAAGAAATTCACAATCAGCTGGTTAGGATCGATCTAAACCAGCCCTTTTTGTATACGAATCAGCATGCCAACTATTAAACAACTTATTAGAAACACAAGACAGCCAATCAAAAAAGTCACAAAATCCCCCGCTCTTCGGGGATGTCCTCAGCGTCGAGGAACATGTACTAGGGTGTATGTGCGACTCGTTTAGAGCATGAGCTGGACCAAAAGAGGGGAAACTTTTATTCCAGTATCAATGACCGTTACCGATGATGAATAGGATGAAATTTTCACTATCTAATTCAAAAAATACCTCCATTGTGTATGAAATTTATGGTTTCCATTGGTGCAAATCCAATCACCTTAATTGTAGATGATAAGCAACTCCCCATTGGTAGCAAATGGTTATCCATTAAGCGGGGAATTAGTATTTAAGAAGCAGAAAGATTATGCTCTCGCTCTTGCAAGAACGGACTCACAGGGTCAGCTACCGAGCCAACTTTCATAATTAAATGCCGTTACTGTATGGGTAGATCTCGTTATGAAAAGATCTATTATTGGATAATTTTTGGGTAGAGTCAAAGAATGTGAACTGTACAAGTTACTAATAACATTGATTAATGGGGAAAAGACTCCGGTGTATAGAGAGGACCTCACCGTTTACGAAGTAACCATAGAAACGAAGGAACCCACTATTTTTTATCCATTTACCGTTACTATTTATTTATCCTTTTACTTTATTTTTACAATATACAATACTCAATTTCAAATTTACTATTTTTTTTTTTTGATACCTAGTATCGATACAATTTCTTATTTCGAGGTGAAATGCCTGTAAAAAAATCGTGGTTGGGAAGGTCATAGTAGCAAAAGCCATTGGAATTTTTATTTTATACATCGGAAGAATCCGTTTTGTTATTAATAAACCAGGAAGGGGGAAAAGAATGACTAAAATAAATCAATTAAATTAGTTATTCATCGAAGTTTCATTTGATTCAATGACCAGAATTAGACGAGGTTATATAGCTCGGAGACGTAGAACAAAAATTCGTTTATTTGCATCAACCTTTCGAGGGACTCATTCAAGACTTACTCGAACTATTATTCAACAAAAAATGAGAGCTTTGTTTTCTTCTCATCGGGATAGGGGCCGACAAAAGAGAAATTTTCGTCGTTTATGGATCACTCGGATAAATGCAGCAATTCGTGAAATTGGAGTATCCTATAGTTATAGTAGATCAATAAATGATTTGTACAAGAGGCAGTTGCTTATTAATCGTAAAATACTTGCACAAATAGCCATATCAAATACAAATTGTCTTTACATGATTTCCAATGAGATCAGTAAATAGGGAGGTTGGAAAGAATCCGCCGGAATAATTTAAACGGAGGTCCCCGGAGAATGAACTCCGGGAAGGTAGAGTCAAAATTAATATGAGTGTGATAAAGTAGTAAAAATAAATGAACACGTTTCAATAAAAAAAATTCTTCTTCATTTTTCGATTATTTTTTCTTTTCTTACGATTTTTTTACGACGTGTCAATCCAATCTAAATTCTCGAATTTTTCGAACAAAACATCAACCTGGGTGGGGATTCGGATTGGAATTTTGATTCAATCAATTGCGAAATAGGCCTATTTCTTTCTGGTTCGAGGACCTGTAGTTCTAGGAGTAGGCTCAGCTCTCTCAAATTGTTTCTCATTATTAAGAAAAGGTAACAAAGATAAAATACGAGCTTGTTTTATGGCAATAGTAATTAATCGTTGTTGTTTCAAAGTCAATCTATTCATTCGTCTAGATAATATTTTTCCTTGCTCACTAATAAATCGACTAATTAAACTCATGTTTCTATAATCAATTCGATCCCCCGATCCAATTGGGGGCAAACGCCTACGAAAAGATCGCTTGGATTTAAGAAAAAGCTTGGATTTATCCATGGTTTATTCCTTATCTCTAAAATCCTATTTCTTAAATCTAATTTCTGATTTGACGGAAATAGGAGTTGATTGGTTTATGGTTTATTTTATATTAGATTTTTATTTTTATATGTATTATTTATATGTATTATATTAAATATAATTATATATTATATATATATATTATATGTATTATATTAATTATATTTTATAATATGTAATTATATTATATATATTATATTAAATATAATTATATATTATTTATTATATGATATGTATTAATTTATTATATTTTATTATAGGTAAATATAGGTAAATATAATTTTTGTGAATTTGTTCCTGTTTTTGAAGGGAAGGTACACACGCGTTCTCTTTGATCTATTTCTTTATCTCCCCATGAATCGTATGTTTGTAACAATAGGGACAGAATTTTCTCAATTCCAATCGATTAGGCGTATTGTGTCGATTCTTTTGGGTAATATATCTGGAAATGCCTGGCGATTCCTTATTAATCTCGTTTCGGACACAACTGTTACATTCCAAAATAACTCTTATTCTGACATCTTTACCCTTGGCCATGAACCTCCTTTGAATTTTGGATTCACTCAATTCTTTCATTTTCGACCCGAAAAAAAAAAAGAAGTTGCTGACCTGAAATCCAATTATGAAAGATTTCGTTGCAATCAAAAATTCATAGAGAAAAATTAATAATAAGAATAAGTAATACAACGATTTCTACCTATCAATTATATTATTTATATTATATTATATTATTTATAATCTTAATATAGTTATAGTAATAGTATTTAATTGAAATATTTTGTATGATTTTGTTGCCCTCGACCTCATTTCCGCTACCCCTCTAGTAATTTGAGCCTGAACCCAAGTTTCGATGCGGTTGACTCCACTTTGAAATTTTGTTTTTTTTTTTCTTTCTTTTAATTTCATCCTAAAAAACTGACAAAAGCACAAAACAAAGAAAGAGAAAGGGAGCGGGATTAGTCACAGACTTTTTCTTGTATCTCTCTAATCTTCTTAGGCCCTTCCCATGTCAATAACTAGAA